TATATTTCTAGATATAATTCCTTCATCTATTCACTTGATCTTTTTTCTATCCATCTTATATCAATAAGATAGATTAAGGGGCAGTAGTAGAGAAAGTTATACAAAGCTATATACGAGTCATCCCCCCCTCGTTTTTTGTATTTCATTGATTGAATTTGAATTTCGTTTGATTAAGACGAAGTTCCGTAAAAACCTCCGCTTTCTTTGAAATATCATGAACAGTTCCTGTAGGTTGAGCTCCTTTTTCAAGGAAATATAGAATAGCAGGAACATTTGAATAAGTTTGATTCTTTATCGGATCATAAAAACCCACTTTCCGAAGATCTCTTCCTTCTCTTCGGGATCGAGCATCAATTGCAACGATTCGATAGACGGCTCATTGGGATAGATGTAGGTGAACAATACCCCCCCCCCCTAGAAACGTATAAGAAGTTTTCTCCTCGTACGGCTCGAGAAAAAATGATTCAAAGTTATGTCGATGTATAGAATTCCAATGGCAAATAGATCTATAAAATCATCAAATTCATTAGACTATGATTTAATTTAAGTCCTTTTTTTTGTTCTTCTTTCCCCAAAAATATAAAATCATTCGTACTCATAACTCAAGTTGGATAACTCTCAAATAGCTCAAAGGACAACCCTTAGGCATTTCATTTATTGAGCGGTCTCTAACCCCCTTTTTGTTTGTCTCGTTTAAAATCTATTGTATTCGTCATTCTCATCCTAATCCTAGTTTTTGAGACAATTGAAAACGGCGTTTCCTTGTTCCGGGATCCTTTATTTCTGTTTTAAATCATTGGGTTTAGACATTACTTCGATGATCCTTAATCCTTTCAAAATGGCAGCAACATACCTTTTTTTTGTGATTTATTTTTATCAAAGAATCATACGAACGGTTGATTCCCGCACGATACACTTTTGATTGAAAGTGTTCTACAAATTCAAACAAATTTTCTTTTTGGATTTTAAACTTGCTTGAATTGTATCCTTTATCGAAGATATACTTACAAAGTATTTCCAACTTCTTGATTGGCACTAACCCTAGATCCTTGCCCCCGAGAAATGAATCAATACTTTCTACTCGAGCTCCATCATGTACTATTTACATTACAACCCAACAAAAAAAGAAAAGAGGGGTTCTTCTAGTGGAGCAGAACAAACGATGTCGAGCCAAGAGCACCTTCATTCCTATATAACTATATAATAAAATTTGAATATAAAAAAATGGTGGGTGTAAAAATCCACAACTGATCATGTCCTTCAAGTCGCACGTTGCTTTCTACCACATCGTTTCAAACGAAGTTTTACCATAACATTCCTCTAGTTTGGAGCCGGTATGTAATTGATTCAATTATGGAACCATGAATAGTCATTGTTTTAGTCGGTACATAGTAATCTATACTTGTTTCTTTTTTTTTATGGATGTGTAGATATTTTTCTGAAGATGTCTCATCAAGAATTCAACTTAATCCCGTATTTTATTGTATGAATGCAACATTTTTTATTATATCTTCTTATATCTATAATCTAGATAGATTATCTATCTATAAAATGATTTATATTTTTATATCTTTTATACCTATAAAATTACATATAAATATAAAATTAGATATTCTAATATCTATAATTTATCTATAATATATCTATAATATATAAATAGTATAATAATAATAGAATATCTATAATTATATATATATTATTATAAATATTCTAAAATAATTATAGATATGATAAAATATAATATTATTATATATTTTATAATACATAATATAATAGACATTTATATTTATATATTTATAAAAATTTTTATAAAAATCAAATTTATATAAAAATAAAAGGATACAAATATAAAATAAATGAGTTATTTTTGAATCTGCATCTTCAAGTGACACAATAGGATAGATTCATCAATCTAATACTTCTTCAAGTACGAAAGACTAATCTAATAATAAATCATTACAAATATTTAATTGAAAAAATTGACTACTTCGACATCATTACATCATTATTTGAGTTGAATAAAGTTTTACAAACAATAAAAAAAACCGCATTTGATCCTTATAAATAAGAGAGATAAATCCATGTTTCGTTTTGAACTGAACCAACAATGATTTAAAGCAAATAGATAGATCAAAAACAAATCCAATTTCTCTTCGTTTTTTTTCGTGAAGAAGATTTAGATCCTTATTCTTTCATATGATTGATAAAATAAGAACCGAAAGAATAGGAGATTTCTGTATCTTAGACTGAACAATTGTTACTGGAAGTAATTATGGATATTCTATGTGAAATATTTTAATTTAAAAAATTTTAAAGATCATAAATCTTTTTCACGAAAATCGAAACCTCATTGTCGCTGAAATAGAACGATAACAAATACATACATCTAAAAATTTCCTTCCTCATTTTTTAGGTATTTTGTTATATTTTGTTTGACTTGAGGTTCAGTAATCTTTCTGTAATTTTTCCATAAGAATCTTTCCATAAAGTAAAAAGTAAATAGAATGTATGAATTGCCCCGTCTGAATTGTTACATAGATTTACAATAATAGATTTACAATAATTCATTAGAGCCAAAGACGAAATACCTAAAACTGAGGTTCAAAGAAAATGGATTTGTTACATATGTAACTTGATTGTTTGTTAATGAGATTTGTACAGACACCGATATTGAAATTGATACCTTCCACTACTGATCTATTTACTGATCTATTTCACAAATAATATGGGATGATGAATCATAAATAAAAAAAAAGATCCTCTTTTACGGGATGCTAGACTATCTTGTCTAGGTACAAAGCCAAACGAGTCTTTGTTCCTATTTTGATTTTAGTTTCCCCTAACCTAGCCTTAAGAGATTTAATCCCATTAATTGAATTCCATTAGTACCAAGAAAACCCTCTTGTTTATTTTTTAATAAAACAATCCACAGAGAATTAATAATTAGGCTACCTCATTTAAGGGATAGGGAATAATAGATAGGGAATAAAGAGGCTTTTCTTTCGGATTTCGATCTAGAATGCATCATTGAGAATGCAAATGGATATGAGACGTAAGGTTTTTCTAAGTAACTAACCTTCAATATGAAGGGGATGGGCATAGAATCAAAGGCCCCTCCGACTTTTAAAGCAATCTTTATTCTGATATAATTGGTATGCTCTGGGACGGAAGGATTCGAACCTCCGAATAGCGGGACCAAAACCCGTTGCCTTACCACTTGGCCACGCCCCATTTAGATTTCTAGTCGACACTAATAAACACTAATATTGTTATTAGTCGTTCGTCAATTCCAGTCCAAATATTTATGGAATAGATTAGATTGTTGCTAGGATTTTGACACGTATAGACATAGAATTAAACTGAATTTATTGATCATTACATATAATTCAATTAAGATATTTATGAAAGTATGATTTCTTCTATTCTCTTTTGAGACTTGAAGTATTCTTGATTGGGTTAGTTAAAAGAAAAAGAAGGATTTTTTGGTCTACCCTACTTTATTCTTTTTTCCCTTATATCAATACCATATCAATAACTCAATCAAAATTCAATTATCTCCAAGAACAAAATGTTTGTTATGCTTAATATCTTTAGTTTGATCTGTATCTGTCTTAATTCTGCCCTTTATTCGAGTAATTTTTTCTTCGCCAAATTGCCCGAAGCCTATGCTTTTTTGAATCCAATCGTAGATGTTATGCCAGTCATACCTCTGTTCTTTTTTCTCTTAGCCTTTGTTTGGCAAGCCGCTGTAAGTTTTCGATGAAATATTTAATACTGCCCTAGAAAAATTCATGATTTCTTCGAGAAAAAAAATTCTAACAATTGATAAGATTAGAAAAATCTTAGATTATGAACCCTCAATTAAAACATTGAAAGTCAAAGTATCGGATAGTCGCAATAAATCTGTATCACCTCATTCTAACCCTTTCCTTTTTCCAGTGAAAGGCACTATTAATTAGGGTCCCCCACAATATCTAATTGTGGGTATGAAAGAAAATTTTGGCAATGAAAGACTCTTAATTACAAATGATTTTTTGAAAATGCTTTTCCATTTCTAGAAACTACTTCTCATGTCTTGGTGTCAAAATAGGAGTCAAAATAGGATATGTGGTATAAAAATGGAAAATCTATTCTCTTTTTCCCAAAAAATGATCTTGGAGATTGTGTAATGCTTACTCTCAAACTCTTCGTTTACACAGTAGTGATATTCTTTGTTTCTCTCTTCATCTTCGGATTCCTATCTAATGATCCGGGACGTAATCCTGGGCGTGAAGAATGAAGAATAAAAAATAAAGGCATTTTCCTTACTTGATTTTCAAATTTTCTTCGGATTTTATCTATTCCACACCTTTAACTATGAAAAAAGAAAAAGGGTTCGAGAAATTCGAAAGATAAATAAAATATCAATTCATCAATGGAAACGGAAAGAGAGGGATTCGAACCCTCGGTACGAATAACTCGTACAACGGATTAGCAATCCGCCGCTTTAGTCCACTCAGCCATCTCTCCCATACATAAAGTAAAGATTGAAAAAGTCTTTCTTTATCTTTCTTTATTATTTTTTTATCTCTTTTTATTATATAGATATATACAACTTTTATCAGCAATTCCAATTCCATAAAGTAAGGGCTCGAAAAATATATTTCCAATAGAAATATAGAAAAAAAAAGAATCTTTCTTTGAGTTTGTTCAAAAGGGCCTTTTTATTTTATTCCCACGGCCCGGATAGGTACTGACCTATCCAGGCCCTTTTTTGTTCCAATGAATCATAGATAGAAAAAAATTTATCTGATTTGAAAACAAAAATGCTTGTTATTAAAGCAACAACAATAATAAGAAGAACTATTTCCATTCCTATGATATAGAGTCAAAATAGAATCAAAATGTGAGTTCTTCTTATTATTTTATAATTCTTTTTTTCTTGTTTTTTTCTTTACTATTTACATTTACTTTTCTGGACTAAAAACAAGAAAAAAAGACCTATTATTTAATAATTTAAA